TACTCGTCATTTTCATTCTGAGAAGGGGTCATTCGCGCGTAGGTAAATAGAGACTCTGTTTCGATATGATATGGATCCCTACGTCCTTACAGTCCATTTCGGATTAGGAATAGGCGAAATCGGACCTGCTTTTTACATATCTCTCGTTAGTTGGGTACCATATTCACTTCTTTTGGCTTCTATGGAATCGAGAAGTAGGTTTGATTGTACATCTTTTTGATAGATATAAGATATCCTCCGGATAATGCAAATCGAAGCAATTGGATGTCCGACTCAGGCCTAGATGATATGACCGATCGATAGAAAGACTCCAACACTCCACCTTTGGCATGGATTCCATCCATCACACTAGATAGATATCATATTCAGGGAATACGACTCACTTTCAAGATGCCTTGATGGTGAAATGGTAGACACGCGAGACTCAAAATCTCGTGCTAAAGAGCGTGGAGGTTCGAGTCCTCTTCAAGGCATAATTTTGAGAATGCTCATTCAATGAGCATTCTCAACAATATTCAGAGATCTCGGATCGAATCCATATTGAATTGATAGACCGAGTTTCCGTTGATACGAAGTATTCCGGAGAGCCCCACGACCCGAGTCCGAGCTGTTGGAATTGGAATAAGTTCGGCAGCGGATCACGAAATCTTGGAGATCTTCTCTATCTAATGGAATGAATGGGGAGTTCGCTTTGAAATCGTCCGCCCTGCACCCACCCCCCGAGTAGAGACTTCAACAGGAAGCACACAGGGGTAGATTGATACAATAAAAACCTCTGGGAAAATCGAAAATGCCCGCCCGTAACCTAGAAAGTACACCCTTTGAGGGATTGGATTGGCGCCTTACCCAGTCAGTGACTTTGGCGCTGGACGTTCCCCCAAAAAATGGGTACTCTCGGGTCAGGTGAATTCGATAATAGACGTCCGTTGGCATTCCAGCCTTCCTTCCCCTTTCGGGGCCTATCCGAAAGAGAATCCAGTACCTCTTGGTCGTGAATATCTGAATCGGACGAATCGGCCCCGTGAATATCTTGCCTTCGGAACAAAACAATGCGAATTAGACTCGGTCAACTGGAATGTTTCTTAGCCATATAGGAGATCTTCCAATTGATATGATAAGATCCATCGACCGGAGACGAAGAGAAAGGTCTATCTATTTTCTTTAGTTATTCCGTGCATTTTTGAGTTATTCAGTGAAACCAATGATTCGTTATTGGAGCAGATAGCAACAACCCTTTCATCGGACATGCATATTTTTGATTTTCCAACGGATTTCCATGGTTCATTAATGGAAATTTTTTGATGTAATGGAGTGAGTCTGAGTAATAGTAATAGGCTCTGGTTGTTCACCGTTCCAGAATTCTTGTTTAGGCAGGTCATACCATCCATACAGACATCGTGTTTTGATCTAAGATTTCCATTCTTCCATGTTTCCACAGTAGCAGTTCCATGTAGCTAAGGCAAAAAATAGGAAAGAAACAAGTATTTCCACGACTCTACCAACCGGTCCATTTTGTTCCACTTAATCCCCCTTTCATGGCCACATATCTTTCCGGCTAAGGAATGGGAAATTTTTCTCCTGTTAAATGAATCAAATGGTTCATCTCATCCGGGAAAAGCCATCTCTTTCTCAACAATGTCTTTGTCATTTGATCCACTAGCGTTCCGTTAGATAGGAACAGATTTGATAAATACTGATAACTCTCGGATAGAGTATTAGAACGGAAAGACCCATTAGATAATGAACTATTGGTTCTCTGACATCTCTGGCGATGAATCAACAATTCGAAGTTATTTTCTTGCGTATTCTTGCTGAACCAGCTTTGAGACAGCGATTTAGGAGGACTTGTTAGGGAAGTAAGAAGCCCCTTTGCCATCTCTTGATCTGCAAAGAATTCTCGACGTGAAAACACGGGCGCATCAAAAAAGAATGGATTCGCAGGGTCCCAAAGAAATTGGCTTATTTGAAATTGAAAAAAGACTTGGTCTTTGGAAAATCGATCTCGTGTCTGGTACTGCATGGTTCCACTCTGCAAGAACTCCGAATCATTCTCTTCCGAATCATTCTCTTGATGAGAAATGATCCGCGTGCCCAAAAATGACCTGGCCCAATAGGGAAATCCCAATTCATTGGGACTTTCGATCCAACCAAATCGATCGGGGTACCATATTCTAGGAGCCCAAACTATGTCATTGAAGAAATCCTCCTCTATCTGTTCCGGGGCGAGGTCTCCTTCTCTAAATGGAACCCCTTCTTCCAATTCAAACTCCGATTCGTCGTTTTCATAGAGAAATTTCTGATCAACGCTAGAACAAAATCCATTTTGCATCATATCTAAGGGATTCCTTCCTTCGGACCGAAGAAGCAATGTCACTCGATCATTATCAAACTGACTGCCATCTTTTTCGGTCCGAGAGGATAGAGTGCCCTCTCCTTCGAATACTTCTAATAGGCCACGAACTAGAGCAGAATCAGTCTCAACCAAATAAGAAGTGATCCCATTTTTTTCATCGGGTCCGGGTAGAGACCAAAGATCCTGAGCGACCGATCCGGCAGAACAACTCAAAAGATAAAGAAGTATCGTTAATTTCTTCATGCTCGTTGCAAGCTCGAAGTACCAGTTGTACAAATAAGAACCCCCTTCCTTAGGGAATCTCTTCTTCATATAGATAGATATAGGATCTATGGAGCCATTACTTAGAAGTACATTTTGTGCAACAGCCCTTCCTATCTGATAGAAAAGGATCCCATGATCCTGAACCGGTCTTACCTTCGCTCGCAAATTCCAAGTTTGTCTATGAAGAGCGGAGCGAATTGTATGAGTGTCTATAATGGATTTCTTCTGTGCAATACTAATGGATAGGGCCTCATTGGTAAGTGCTACAAGATCTTGTACACTGGAACCCATGGTTATGGACCTGAATCCATTAGGATGGGACAGTTTCTTTTCCAAGTGAAATCCACTAGTATATGAAAGAGTGAAAAAGTGCTTTCGTTGTTGTGGAATAAGAAGCCTTCGTAGCTTAAGGCATGTATTTAATTTATTCGGAGCTATTAGAACGGGATCCACTTTTTTGGGAATATGAGTCGAAGCAATAACAAGGATATTGCTAGTGGAGCATCTTTCACAATCCCTGGAGAGAGAATTCACTAATAGACCGAGGGATAAGGCATTCGACGCACGCACAGACAGATCATGAATGTTTGGAATCCATAGTATGCAAGGGGACATTGCTTTTGCTACTTCGAATGGAAGGAGGATACTAAATGGCTCTAGTAGGAGTCTATCCCTATCCATAGTTAGCTCATTTAGCAGCTCTATATCATCTATATCAAGGTCATCATCGCTATCGCTATCGTCACTCTCATCAATATCAATAGCGTCACTCTCATCAATATCAATAGCGTCACTATCATCACTATCACTAGAATCATCAAAAAGATCCTCAACGTCACTATCACTCTCATAAGGATCGATCTGATAAAACATGTCATCCAGGAACTTGTTCGGAACTACCGTAATGAAAGGAACAGAGGAGTTTGTCGCGAGGGATTTGACCAAATAGGATCGTCCAGTTCCTATCGAACCTATCACTAAAATACCCCTAGAGGGGGATAGGGCTAAGCGGAGCGAAAAGGGTTTTCCATGAGATCGTAAATTAGCCCCACACGAGGTTTGTGAATAAGTGATTGTCTGAAAATGAGCAAGGAATATCCGTCTTTCGGCTAAACAGGATCTATTGAACTCATAATTCATTAGATCCTTTTGATGAATGTCAACTACGTATCGTAAGTAAATTGATCCCAGTTGTTCAACCATTTGATAACTAGAGTCATTCTTTGATAAACCATCACTATGAGTCAGACTCAATAGCATTTGATCCATCCTTTTTTCTGTCGTTAAGGTGGAGAACTGAACCAAGAATTCTCTTTCTTCATCCTCAATCAAATCACTGTTCGCGACCCAGGATTCTATTTGATCATCAATCCACTCAACGTTCACGTTTTTTCTTAGCAATGAATAGATCTCTTTACTTGGACGACTTAGATGTCTCGTATTTCTCGAAAAAGTGATTCGATTGAAGGGATTTGGTATGATCCTTAGGAAATCCATGATACCGATGAGATTGCTATTCCAAAATTTCTTCTTAGAACCTATGGATTTGAACCCATAAGCGGGACCGCCACCCAATAGCATGTTAAAAGCAGAACCCCATATTGCTTCTAGAAAATAGACGAATTGTTCCAGAGCAACTAGAAAGAGATTCGTTAACCAGAAAGAATTTTGCTCAGATGTAGGATACCTATCCAGAAGTTGTCGCAACTCAATGATGTATGAGGGAATCAGCAAAGATTTGATCTTTTTGAAATCCGTCTGTAACTCACTAGAGGCTCGGGAAACAAAGAGAAGATGTGTATTCACGAGATATCCAGCAACAAGAAGAACGAAAAGGATGAGCAACTCCCGAGCATTTGATGATCTCAGCCATAGGGGTGACTCATTATTTCGATGAATCATTTCTGCGGACCGAAGACGAATCTGTAAACAATGACTCGAAATCTCACTGAGATTCCATTTTGAAAGAATCGCCCACAATTTTGTCTGAAGAATCCACCATGATGTCTCCAGAATATCCTGAAAAAAAAATATGTGACTGCACAATAGGTTTGAAAAAGGATCTAAAAGGGCGAATTTGAGATATTTGAACCCTGTCAAAGTAAAGAACCACGGTATATATGGTTGGAACAGATGCCATTTTGAGAGATTTGAAAAAGCACGCTCTCGTTGAAGGGTTCTATCCATCTCCCGTTTCTTAACCCTAAGACTCCGTTTTTTTCTCTTTTTGGATTTCTCAGCCCAGGAAGTGTGAATCAAACCCATGTTTGAATTGAAATTGAGATACTGCTTCCCTTCGGAATCAGATAGATTCATATCTGAAAGAGGTGGACAATCCGTTCTTTCAAAATGGACTATTTGTCCCTCTGTTAGCGGTGTTCCAGAAATGTCTGCGATCGAATAAATAGCTCTACCACCAAATGGATCGGATCGAATTGGACAATGGAAAGATTTGTACAAGTTAGACGTTTCGTCACCACTTTGTGGCAAATCCTTAGGGATGAATATCTTAGATACCTGTGACTCGATTGGTGAAATCGTATCTCGCTCCAAAAAAACATGTTTTTTTTTACCGACGCACAAAGAAAATCTTTTGTTGCGAATGAACAAGATATTGAGGAATTGTCCATACGTAAGATCCGAATTCTTGAGAAGGGCCTTTTCCACAGAAAAAGGGAATTTTTTGTTACAATAGAACCAGAAGTGATGTGGATTATTCAAGAATCGAAGTCGATTGGCTTTAGAAAAAGAAGATATCAAGGAACTTCGATGAAATGGTTTCACGGGATTCAGCCAATTGTCTCGATCGTGGGATATCATTGAGAAATAGGAATCCGTGTTATCCAAATTGTTCCTGCAATTCTTTCGAGTAGGGAATGAGTCAATCATCCATTTTGTCTTATTGAACAAAAAGGGTGAGAGTGTGCCTCCATTGATCGAGAATTTCGATTTTTTGGAAGGATCATGATCATCCAAGCAGAGTGGATCATTCGGCCCTTTCAATTCATAGATATAGATAGGGATCTCAGACCCAGGAATGGGGGGACTTCCGATACTCAAAAAGAAAAAAGGAAGTGACTTCGACAAAAAGGACAAAAAGAGAAGTGACTTCGACAAAAAGAAGAGAAGTGACTTCGACCAAAAGGGAAGTGAATTCGACAAAAATAAAGATGCCTTTGACAAAAGGAAACGAGGGGACTTCGTCAAAAAGGGATGTGACTTCGACAGTTTGACCATAAACTCGGCCCAATCAATCAAATATTGAGTCGGATTCATACGGAATCGATTCAGATGACTACAGAATCGATTCAGATGACTACAGAATCGATTCAGATGACTACAGAATCGATTCAGATGACTACAGAATCGATTCAGATGAAGACGGAATCGATTCAGATGACTACAGAATCGATTCAGATGAAGACGGAATCGATTCAGAGGAATCCAGAATCGATCTCGATTCAGAGAAATACGGAATCGAGTCAGATGAATACGGAATCGAGTCAGATGAATACGGAATCGAGATCGATGAATACGGAATCGATTCAGATGAATACGGAATCGATAGCGAAATCGATGAATACGTAAGCGATCTCGATGATGATGATATCGATCGAACACTCCTTGAAATTGAAAACGCCTCTGCGCCTCAGAAAAAGGAAAAAATACCCTTTTATACACCAGATCCGGCTTGGTGATTGATAGAATGAGTAGATCTGCTATTTTGAAAAATCTCTCTTCTGATTCAAAATCGTGGTGTAACGTGTACCCCACCCTGCTCCGGTCATGGAATAGATGAAAGAAATCAAAAAATGGATTTTGGGTCAAGAATGAAATCTTATTGGAACTGTCCAGATCCGGTTCATCCTTCGGAACCATTTCACATCCCGGATCTGATGAAAGAGGATGAATTGAGATGGTCTTTTGTAAATACGGAATGATCTTGAATAGATCCACTATTTCTTTCTGTTCGGATCGCCTGGAAGAGACAAAAGAAACCTCGTGTTGTTTCTTCAACAATTTAGGATCGGACCTCTCAGTAGGATTCGAACCCAGATGAAGTTCGGACCATCTGTCAGAGAAAAAAGAACGAATTGATCTTGTAGGATTCCCAAGAAATTCTTCGATTTCTTCCGGAAGCAGATGCCGAATCATCTGCTTCTCACGTTCCTCGAATAGCCGGGATATTGAGGAATCTCCAGAAAGGCTTTTCGGGAATCGGTCTGATTCTATCTCGGTTCGTTCCGTTTGAAGAAAGGAAGGATCCCAATCCAAAAGAATCGATCTTTCTTTGAGTTGTTGAATCTCTCTTTGATTGATCAATGTGTGAGATTCCGAATCCTCATTACTAATGGAATCGAAAGCATCTCTGGATTGATTCGAAGATCCTTTCAATTGGCTATAATCCGTTCCTTGAACGAAACGAGATCTTGTGGAATCAGAGTGAATATTTGACGATACATTCCCTACCTTGCTAAAAAACCGATCCTTGTTTCCCAACCACCCATTGTCTAACCAAATCCAATTCTCTCTCGATACCTTCCTCAAAAAATACGATCCCTGTTGTTTGAAGAAACCTTCCCCTTCCATTGGTCTTTTTTCACGAAAAGCAGGCATGAGATAACAAATCCAGTGTTTCACTAAGATTTCGAATAGCTGTCCCGAATTCAAGTTGATTCTGTTTCCCTTCTTCCTCGGAGAAAGGCCATCAAACCAGTTCCAATCGTGGTCCCTGCCGATCGGATCATCCGTCGTATAGGATACAAAAAGAAACTCCAGATACTGGATATCTTTCTCTTTGAATGAGATCTCAATTCCAGCTACGGTGTCTTTCGATATCTTCCAACTAGAATCCCTATTTTTTCCGATCCCGTTCCTCCACC